GACAAAAAAATTATCCCATGGAGACCTGTATAATTATTGGGTTTATACCAATGAACAAAAAAAATACAACTTGAGCAATGAATTAATAAGTCGAATAAAAGCTCTAGAAAAAGAAAAAAAAGAAAAGGGATTTCTTTCTCTAGATATGCTCGAAAAAAGGACTAGATATTGCAATCATGAGAATGAACAAGAATGCTTGACCAAAACATATGATCCTTTATTGAGCGGACCATGCCGTGGAACAATAAAAAAAATTGATTTACGTACAATCATGAATAATTTAATCCCTTATATGGAAGATTCCATAAAAAGTCTTTGGATAAATAAGATCCATGAGCTACTTTCTAATAATTTCCGAGAATTTGAACATCAAAAGAATTCGCTTGATGGTGGCAAATCATTTTTTAATTATATTGGTAATTTCTTAACTTCATTTTCTTTTGAATTCACACCCAATTTTTCTTTGAAAAACTGTTCTTTATTGGCATTGGCAGAACAACGAAAAATTGATTCAGAAAGTCAAGCAAAATCTTTGAAATTTGTATTCGATATAATTACAATTGATCCAAATGATCAAACAACAACTAGAAATGAATCTATTGGAATAGAAGAAATCAGTAAAAAGGTTCCTCGATGGTCATATAAATTGACCAATGTTCTGGAAGAACAGGAGGAAGAAAATGAGGAAAAATCGACGGAAGATCATGAAATTCGTTCAAGAAAAGCCAAACGTGTGGTAATTTATACTGATAATGAGAATAATACCAATTCTATTACTAATACGAATAATACTAGTAATAGTGATCAAGCAGAAGAGGTGGCTTTGATACGCTACTCGCAACAATCGGATTTTCGTAGGGATATAATAAAAGGATCCATGCGTACTCAAAGACGTAAAACAGTTACTTGGGAAATGTTTCAAGCAAATGTGCATTCCCCACTTTTTTTGGATCGAATAGACAAAACATTTTTTTTTTCTTCTTTTGATATCTCTGAAATGATGAATCTCATTTTTAGGAATTCGGTCGAGAGAGAACCTGAATTGAAAATTTCCAATTTTGAGGAGGAAGAGACAAAAGAAAAGAAAAAAAAAAACGAGGAGAAAAAAGAGGAAAATGAACGTATAGCAATATCAGAAACTTGGGATAACATTATATTTGCTCAAGCAATAAGAGGTTCGATGTTAGTAACCCAATCCTTTCTTAGAAAATACATTGTATTGCCTTCATTGATAATAGCTAAAAATATTGGCCGTATGTTATTATTCCAATTCCCCGAGTGGTATGAGGATTTGAAGGAATGGAATAGAGAAATGCATGTTAAATGCACCTATAATGGTGTTCAATTATCGGAAACAGAATTTCCAAAAGATTGGTTAACAGACGGTATTCAGATAAAGATTCTATTTCCTTTCTTTCTTAAACCTTGGCGAAGATCTAAAATACGATCTCATCATAGAAATCCAATGAAAAAAAAAGGAAAAAAAGCAAATTTTTGTTTTTTAACAATTTGGGGAATGGAAGCAGAAGTTCCTTTTGGTTCTCCCCGAAAACGACCTTCTTTTTTTGAACCCATTTATAAAGAACTCCAAAAAATAATTAGAAAAATAATTAGAAAAGTGAAAAAGAATTTTTTTTTCGTTCTAAAAGTTTTTAAAGAAAAAAAAAGATGGGTTATCAAAATAGTTCTAATTATAAAACAAAAAATGAAGGAACTTGAAAAAATAAACCCCATTTTCTTATTTGGATTGAGGAAGGTAAAAATATATAAACCGAATGAAAATGTAAGAGATTCTAAAATAAAAATAAATAATAAGATTATTCACGAATCAACCATTCGAATTCGATCCATGAATTGGGCAAATTACTCACTCATAGAAAAAAAAATAAAGTATCTTGCTGATAGGACAGTCATAATCAGGAATCAAATAGAACTAGAACGAATCACAAAAGACAAGAAAAAAATAGTTCTAACTTGTGATGATAAAAAATCGGAATCAAAGAAACATATTTTGCAGATATTTAAAAGAAAAAAGATCCGATTTATACGTAAATTAAATCTTTTTATGAAATCATTCATTGAAAAAATATACATAGATATCTTTCCACGTATGATTACTATTTTTAGTTTTAGGATCAATGCACAATTTTTCTTTGAATCAACAAAAAAAATTATCGCAAAATCGATTTACAACGATGAAACAAATCGAGAAGGAATTGATGAAACAGATCAAAATACAATGAACTTTATTTCGACTATAAAAAAATCGTTTTATAATACTAATATCAGTAATAATAATTCAAATATTTATTATTATTCAAATATTTATTATTATAATTATGATTTATCCCCCTTGTCCCAAGTATATGTATTTTACAAACTATCACAAACCCAATTACTTAACAAGTATCACTTGAGATCTGTACTTCAATATCCCAAGACCCATTCTTTTATTAAGGATAAAATCAAGGATTATTGTATGACACGAGGAATATTTGATTCCAAATCAAAGCAAAAGAAAATTTATAATTCTGGAAAAAATGAATGGAAAAACTGGTTAAAGGGCCATTATCAATACAATTTATCTCAGACAAAATGGTCTCGATTAGTACCTCAAAAATGGCGAAATAGAATCAACCAACGTTCTACGATTCAAAATAAAAACTCAATTAAATTTGATTCACATAAAAAAGAAAAAGACCAATTAATTCATTACATGAAACAAAATTACTATGCGGTGGCAGTGGATTCATTGACGAGTCAAAAAGAAAAATTTAAAAAACACTACAGATATTATCTTTTATCACATAAATATATGAATTATGGGAATAGGAAGGACTCATACTCATATATTTTTGAATCAACATTACAAGCAAAAGGAAACCAAGAAATTCCATACAATTTCAATACACTGAAACCCGAATCATTTTATGTATTGGTAAGTATAGCTATTAGTAATTATCTAGAAAAGGAATATATTATTGCTACACATAAAAATCTGGATAGAAAATATTTTGATTGTAGAATTCTCCATATTTGTCTTAGAAAAAATATCGACATTGAGACCTGGACCAATACGCATATCAGCACCAAAATTGAGAAAAATACTAAGACTGAAAACAAAATTATTAAAAAATTGAAAAAAAAAGATATTTTTTCTCTTACAATTAATCAAGGAATTAAACCATCCCATCAAAAAAAACACTTTTTTGATTGGATGGGAATGAATCAAGAAAAGATTTATCGTACCATATCAAATCTAGAACCCCGGTTCTTGTTCTTCCCAGAATTTGTGCCACTTTTTAATGTATATAAGATTAAACCATGGATCATACCAATCAAATTACTTCTTTTTAATTTTTATTTCTATGAAAATATTAGTCAAAAAAAAAGCATCAACATAAATCAAAATAAAAAAAAAAATCTTCAGATATCATCTAATCAAAAAGAATATCTTAAATTAGAAAATTCCAACCAAGAAAAAAACGAACAACAGGGACAAGAAAATCTTGAATCAGATCTACGAAAAAAAAACAAAAAAAAAAATGTTGAAGACAATTACGCGGGATCAGACATTAAAAAAGGTAAAAAGAAAAAACAATCCAAGAAAAAGAAGGAAGCAGAACTAGATTTCTTCCTGAAAAAATATTTCCTTTTTCAATTAAGATGGGATGACTCCTTGAATCAAAGAATGATCAATAATATCAAGGTATATTGTCTCCTACTTAGACTGATAAATCCAAGGAAAATTGCTATATCCTCGATTCAAAGAGGAGAAATGCATCTGGATGTAATGCTAATTCAGAAAGATCTAGCTCTTACAGAATTGATAAAAAAGGGAGTATTGATTATCGAACCGATTCGTTTATCTAGAAAAAGGGATGGAAAATTTATTATATATCAAACCCTAGGTATTTCATTGATCGATAAAATTAAGCACCAAACTAAGAGAAAATGCATAAAAAAAAGATATATTGATAAGAAGAATTTTGATAAATCCGTTGCAAGACACGGCAATATGCTTGTGGATGGAGACAAAAGTAATTATGATTTCTTTTTTCCTGAAAATATTCTATCTCCTAGACGTCGTAGAGAATTTAAAATTCTAATTTGTTTTAATTCTCGTAATTGGAATTTTGTGGATAGAAATCCAGTATTTTGCAATGAAAACAACATAAGAAACTCCGGAAAATTTTTGAATGAGGACAAGCATTTTAATACTAATAAATTCATTAAATGCAAATTGTTTCTTTGGCCCAATTACCGATTAGAAGATTTAGCTTGTATGAATCGCTATTGGTTTAATACCAATAATGGCAATCGTTTCAGTATGTCAAGGATATATATGTATCCACGATTCATAATTTGTTAATAGTATATTTCCTATATATCTGTGATATTTTTCGGTAGATGAAAGCCGAAAGATATACATATACGCTGTATTACATTCTGGTACATGACACGGATCTAATGGCGTATCAACTCAATTGGATCTAGGACGAAATCGGCAGAATCTTTTTAGGTACAAAGAAATCATTCTCTTCCATGAATGTAGAAAATAGGAAAAAATCAAAATTTTTGTGTACTAAATTAAATTAAAATAACTGGCATAAAGATTATTATTTTGATTTTTCCCGATCGATTCGGTAAAGTAAAATAAATCCATGGGAAAGAAAAAAAGATAGAAAATTTTTTTTATGATCAAAAATTCATTCATCTCAGTTATTTCACAAGAAGAAAAAGAAGAAAACAAGGGTTCTGTTGAATTTCAAGTATTAAGTTTTACCAGTAAGATACGTAGACTTTCTTCACATTTGGAATTGCACAAAAGAGATTTTTTATCCCAAAGAGGTCTACGAATAATTCTGGGAAAACGTCAACGGCTCCTGGCTTATTTGTCAAAGAAAAATAGAGTCCGTTATAAGAAATTAATGGATCAGTTGGATATTCGGGAGCCAAAAACTCGTTAATTTAATCGTTTGAATTTTTTTTTTAATAGTTATTTTATTAGATTTTTCATTTTGATGAACCTCGTTTTGAGGAATTCGTGGAATAATGAATTAAGGAAGAAAAAATATGACTATACCGACTACAAGAAAAGATCTCATGATAGTCAATATGGGTCCTCAACACCCATCAATGCATGGTGTTCTTCGACTGATCGTTACTCTCGATGGTGAAGATGTTATTGATTGTGAACCCATATTGGGATATTTACACAGAGGGATGGAAAAAATAGCAGAAAACCGAACAATTATACAATATCTTCCTTATGTAACACGTTGGGATTATTTAGCTACTATGTTCACAGAGGCAATAACGGTAAATGCACCAGAACAATTGGAAAATGTTCAAGTACCTCAGAGAGCCAGTTATATCAGAGTAATTATGCTGGAGCTGAGCCGTATAGCTTCTCATTTGTTATGGCTTGGACCTTTTATGGCGGATATCGGTGCACAGACTCCTTTTTTCTATATTTTCAGAGAAAGAGAATTGTTATATGATTTATTCGAAGCCGCCACAGGTATGCGAATGATGCATAATTATTTCCGCATCGGAGGAGTAGCTGCTGATCTACCTCATGGCTGGATAGATAAATGTTTGGATTTCTGCGATTATTCTTTAACAGGAGTTGTTGAATATCAAAAACTTATTACACGGAATCCCATTTTTTTGGAACGAGTTGAAAGAGTGGGCATTATTGGTGGAGAGGAAGCAATAAATTGGGGTTTATCAGGACCAATGTTACGAGCTTCTGGAATCCAATGGGATCTTCGTAAGGTTGATCATTATGAGTGTTACAATGAATTCGATTGGGAAATTCAATGGCAAAAAGAAGGAGATTCATTAGCTCGTTATTTAGTACGAATAGGTGAAATGGGGGAATCTATAAAAATTATTCAACAGGCTCTAGAAGGAATTCCTGGAGGGCCCTATGAGAATTTAGAAGTCCGACGCTTTGATAGAGCAAAAAATTCCGAATGGAATGATTTTGAATATAGATTTATTAGTAAAAAACCTTCACCCAATTTTGAATTGTCGAAACAAGAACTTTATGTCAGAGTAGAAGCCCCAAAAGGAGAATTAGGAATTTATTTGATAGGGGATAATAGCATTTTCCCCTGGAGATGGAAAATTCGTCCACCCGGTTTCATCAATTTGCAAATTCTTCCTCAGCTAGTTAAAAGAATGAAATTGGCTGATATCATGACGATATTAGGTAGTATAGATATCATTATGGGAGAAGTTGATCGTTGAAATGATAATTGATACGACAGAAGTACAAGCTATCAATTCTTTTTCTACATTGGAATCCATAAAAGAAATCTATGGACTCATATGGATGTTTGTATCCATTTTTACCCTTATATTTGGAATCATAATAGGGGTACTAGTAATTGTGTGGTTAGAAAGAGAAATATCTGCAACGATACAACAACGTATTGGGCCTGAATATGCTGGTCCGTTGGGAATTCTTCAAGCTCTAGCAGATGGGACTAAATTACTTTTTAAGGAGAACCTACTCCCATCTAGAGGGGATATTCGTTTATTTAGTGTCGGACCGTCTATAGCGGTCATATCAATTCTACTAAGTTATTTAGTAATTCCTTTTGGGTACCGCCTTGTTTTAGGTGATCTCAGTATAGGTGTTTTTTTATGGATCACCATTTCAAGTATTGCCCCTATTGGGCTTCTTATGTCAGGATATGGATCGAATAATAAATATTCTTTTTCAGGTGGTCTACGAGCTGCTGCTCAATCTATTAGTTATGAAATACCATTAACTCTATGTGTGTTATCAATATCTCTACGTGTGATTCGTTGGAACATGAACTTTTACCTCTTTCCTAGAAATAAATAGAGAAAAGAGATTGAATGTATTGAATAGATATTTTTTTTTATTCATCGATGAGTTAAACCAGATAGTTATATGAGTGAAACAAAACAGCTTATAAATTTGCAGTAAGAAGAGAAAATCTCATTCCCTATGTACAAGAATGAAGTTTAAAGTAAACATAAGCAGCGTAAACTGTTTACCCCAAGATTGATATTCTTTGATTAGTCATCATATCTTGAAGCGGGTGCAAAAGATCAACTATATGGAGTTTCCACTACTGCCTTGTATGTATTAACATACCGGGGATCAATCAAAAATCGGTGGACAGTTAGGAACACCAAGGTACACAAAGGATTAGTAATGGGGATAATGTAAGGTATCAAAAAAAGAGATATTTTTGCATAAAACGAATCATAATAAGGGCTTTAAGTTGGTAGAAATGATCAAGAAGTACCTCCCTACGATTCCGATCTCGAGTATGCTCCTATTCACTGATTAAAGAAATGACTATCAAGAACGAATTAATCCTTTATTTTTTTTTCTAAATTAAATACCTTCTTCTGAGACAGAAGAACAGGAACAAAAGAAATGGAATGCAATAATCGAATGAATGAATAAAAATTTTTATAAAAAAAAAAAGATCTTTATTTATTCTTTCTTTCCTATATCCGTATTCATACATACGGAATTCTTATCATGATTCATGAACTAATGCCTATATATATATATTGATAACGAATATTTTATTGAAAGATTAAGTTATTACCGAACAAAGAAAAATTTTCATTATAAGGATGAGATCAATTCGAAAGCACTTTTTTTCTTATTCTAGCGGACAGAATTCCATTGGTCTAATTTGGGACTCTCCGATGTATCTTTATTCGATCTATCCTCCAAAGAGGAGGAAAATACCGAACCAGTCCTTACATTTATTTGTGGCCATAGAGGAGCCGTATGAAGCTGAAGTTTCATATACGGTTTTGTAATAGCGATGGGAACAGTGATGTTATTATCGACTATGATTATCTAATAGTTCAAGTACAGTTGATATAGTTGAAGCACAGTCAAAATATGGTTTTTGGGGGTGGAATCTGTGGCGTCAACCTATAGGGTTTATTGTTTTTCTAATTTCTTCTCTAGCCGAATGTGAGAGATTGCCGTTTGATTTACCGGAAGCAGAGGAGGAATTAGTAGCAGGTTATCAAACCGAATATTCAGGTATCAAATTTGGTTTATTTTATATTGCTTCTTACCTAAATCTATTACTTTCTTCATTATTTGTAACAGTTCTTTACTTAGGTGGGTGGAATTTTTCTATTCCGTACATATCTATTCCTGAACTTTTCGGAATAAATAAAATGGCCGGAGTTTTTGGAATGACAATTGGTATCTTTATTACATTAGCTAAAGCTTATTTGTTTCTGTTCATTCCTATCACAACAAGATGGACTTTGCCTAGGATAAGAATGGACCAACTATTAAATCTTGGATGGAAATTTCTTTTACCTATTTCTTTAGGTAATCTATTATTGACAACTTCTTCCCAACTTGTTTCACTATAAATAAGAAAATACGATAACGATATTCCAGATTCATAACCTCTTTCAAACAAGAGAAAGAAACATCAATTTATTCCTGGATATTTACAATATGTTCTCTATGGTGACTGGGTTCATGAATTATAGTCAACAAACAATACGAGCTGCAAGGTATATTGGTCAAAGTTTCGTAATTACCTTATCCCACACAAATCGTTTACCTATAACTATTCAATATCCTTATGAAAAATCGATCACATCAGAGCGTTTCCGTGGTCGAATCCACTTTGAATTTGATAAATGTATTGCTTGTGAAGTATGTGTTCGTGTATGCCCGATAGATCTACCCGTTGTTGATTGGAGATTTGAAAGAGATATTAAAAAAAAACAATTGCTTAATTATAGTATTGATTTTGGGGTCTGTATATTTTGTGGTAATTGTGTCGAGTATTGTCCAACAAACTGTTTATCAATGACTGAAGAATATGAACTTTCTACTTCTGATCGTCACGAATTGAATTATAATCAAATTGCTTTGGGTCGGTTACCAATGTCAATAATTGGAGATTACACAATTCAAACAGTTATGAATTCGACTCAAATCAAAATAGACAAAGATAAACCCTTTGATTCAAGAACGATTACCAATTACTAAGATTTTATTTTGATATAAAAGACCCAAGCTTTTTTTATTTTGTTTGGTCAGTAACTACAAATAATAACTAATAATTATTGATTGTTGAGAATTATTCTTTTATTTAAACTGAGAATATATTTTTCGTGATGATTTCGAAATATACAATCCCCATTACTCTTTTCTCGATAATTTTATCTATATCTACATTAATCCATATAAAAAAGTTTTAATTCAATTAGGAATGTATCATATACAATAAAAAAAAAGGGGGTTACCCCTTTTCCTTTCCTGGACCATTCAGTAAGGTCATGAAATATTTCGACTTATTTATTAATTTATCATTTTAATAATGGATTTACCTGGACCAATACATGATATTCTTGTAGTATTTTTTGGATCAGTTCTTGTATTAGGAGGTCTGGGAGTAGTATTACTTACCAATCCCATTTTTTCTGCCTTTTCGTTGGGATTGGTTCTTGTTTGTATATCCTTATTCTATATTCTATCGAATTCCTATTTTGTAGCTGCCGCACAGCTCCTTATTTATGTTGGAGCCATAAATGTCTTAATCATATTTGCTGTAATGTTCATGAATGGTTCAGAATATTCCAATGATTCCTATTTTTGGACCATTGGAGATGGGGTCACTTCACTAGTCTGTACAAGTATTCTTTTTTCACTAATTACTATTATCCCAGATACGTCATGGTACGGAATTTTTTGGACTACAAGATCAAGCCAGATTATAGAACAGGACCTAATAAGTAACATTCAACAAATTGGGATTCATTTATCAACAGATTTTTATCTTCCGTTTGAACTCATTTCCATAATTCTTTTAGTTTCCTTGATAGGTGCAATTACTATGGCTCGTCAATAATAAATACTTAGAATTAAATTCTAAGATTTATAAATTCTAAATAAATAAAATAAATGGAAGGGTTTAAGGTTTTTATAAGGTTTTTAATTAAACCTATCTATTGCAAA